AAAAAAAAAGAATAATAAAAAAGATAGCAAAACTTATTACTAATCACTAATCCAAAAAGAAAATATTAGGAGGACTCTTCTGACCAAGAAAGTAATTGTCAGCAAAATTGTTTCTTTTTTTTTTATCCAAAGAATTTTTCTTACTTTATACATAGGTCATCAATAGAGCATTGTAACAAAAGGGGTGAAATAGCCTTTGATTTCTATTTTTCTAGTTATAGTATATAGTAGGGAATTCAAGTTTTTTTCTCGACATGAGTGTTCTATATCGAAAACAACTTCCACCCCCCCCCCCTTTTTTTTTTGAAACGAAACTTTTTTTATTAACTATTAACCTAGTAGTAGAAAGAGTACCATGCTGCGTCTGGACTTCAAACGATTTAACTTTAACCATATTCATGGTCCCATACTATTGGTTAATAGAGAATCAAAGTATATTTACCAATCAATCACGAAATGCTATGGTTCTTAAAGACGATTTATTAATTTATTCAAAAGTAATTCGCGGGATCATGTGCCCTTTCCCCGGGTCTAACGAAAAAAGTGCAGCTGGTTGGATCCAGCCTATTCTTGAAATAAACAACTCGCACACACTCCCTTTCCAAAAAAAATCAATACACCAAGCACTACGCTTAGATTTATTGGATTTGTTGCTAAAATATCGGTATTAAACCCGAAACTACCAGCAGATGGCCAGTGACCCGCGGAAAGAAAAGAATCGGTTACATTTTTCATAGGATCTCCTCTTATAGATAAGATAGACTAATTTTCTAAAGATAGACTAATTCTCTATTTTTCAATTTTTTTTTTATCTTCTCCCCCCAAAAATTCTATTGGATTAAGACGGGGAGTAATAAATCAGGGGGGAAGGAAAAAAGTGAATAAGTATAATAATTCCTCATCCTCAAATTATTCCTTCCCATGGTTATTGTCCCAACGAATAAAAGTAATTGTAGGAATTAACTCTTTATATAAATTTCAATTCGCACAAGCAAATATCAAGCCCAGAACAGTAAGAAAAAACACATTTTTTTGGAGTATTTAGTATTCAGATGAAAGATTAAACAAAAGGATTCGCAAATAAAAGCGCTAATGCTACAACTAATCCATAAATGGTTAAAGCTTCCATAAAAGCCAGACTAAGTAATAAAGTCCCTCGTATTTTTCCCTCTGCCTCGGGCTGTCTCGCAATACCTTCTACAGCTTGACCTGCAGCAGTCCCTTGGCCAACCCCAGGTCCAATAGAAGCAAGACCAACGGCCAACCCAGCAGCAATAACAGAAGCAGCAGAAATAAGTGGATCCATAATAAATTCCTCATACAAAAAAAAAGGGTTAATGATACTTAATGATCCAATAAACTAAAAAATTAGGACTTAATTATTGCATCGAAAATATTTATTAAGTCGAAGGAACTAAGAGATCCGAATTAAAATATAGATAGTATTGAAGATTGAATCATTAGAACTACTTCGATATCTATTTTGTAATTCCTAAATTCCTCTTTTTTGTAAATTCATACGACTTTTATTTTTCCATATCTTTATTAGTTATGAACCCTTTTTTTAATTCTTCATGCGATTTTTGTTGATTTAGTCTCTTTCTTCATTCAATTCCCATATTATAGACGAAAAAAGAATTCGATTTGAATACTTATTCTAAATTCACATTAACATTAAATTAAATGGAGTAATTTTAGTATAGAACTAAGCTCAGATAGAACTAATTATAATCTCACATATACATGTGTTTCTTTCATAGCGTAAACCAAAGAAATTGTTTTTCGAACCATCTTAAAATTGAAAAATTGAATTCATTTGAAATTGATTTTTCGTTTATTTATGTTATGAATATTTATTATTATTATTAAAATTTTATTATTTATTATTATTAAAATTCAATAATTTTTTTTAGTTATTATTGAATTTATTTAATATTTCATTTTTCTTTCTATTATCTTGTTTTTTATTCATTAAAAAAAAAGTCAATGATGACCCTCCATGGATTCGCCTATATAAGCCGCAGCTAAAGTTGCAAAAATAAGAGCTTGAATACCGCTTGTAAATAATCCAAGGAACATGACAGGTATAGGAACTACTAAAGGTACTAAAGAAACAAGAACAACAACTACCAATTCATCCGCTAGTATATTTCCAAAAAGTCGAAAACTAAGTGATAAAGGTTTTGTGAAATCTTCTAAAATATTAATGGGCAAAAGGATTGGAGTTGGTTGAATGTATTTACTAAAATAACCTAATCCTTTTTTAGTAAGACCGGCATAGAAATATGCTACTGACGTAAGCAAAGCTAAAGCAACGGTAGTATTTATATCATTTGTAGGTGCGGCTAACTCCCCCTGAGGCAACTCTATGATTTTCCAGGGTAAAAGCGCCCCCGCCCAATTAGAAACAAAAATAAAGAGAAACATAGTTCCAATAAAGGGAACCCACGAACCATATTCTTCTCCAATCTGAGTTTTGCTCATGTCTCGAATAAATTCAAGGACATACTCGAAGAAATTTTGACTCCCAGTGGGAATGGTTTGTGGATTTCGAACAGCTATAATAGCTGAACCTAATAAGATAGCAATTACAACCCAAGACGTAATAAGTACTTGGCCATGGACTTTGAAACTTCCTATTTCCCAATAGAAATGTTGGCCCACTTCCACACCAGATAGATCGTAGAATCCTTTTAGCGTGCTGATGGAACATAATAGAATATTCATATAGCCCTCTGAAACAAATCAAATTTGAAAAGGAATTATTTTGATTTAACCATCTCTTTTTCAAGTTGCCCACTTGAATTGTATTTTTTGTTTGGATAACAACTAATCACATAAAATCCACAACGATTTTTATCATATGTTTTATGTGATTTTTATGTTATACGATTCAGGAATAGAAAGCGATTACATAAATCTCGGGAATTCAAAAAAGAAATTATTTATCTTATTATTATTAATATTAATCAAGGATTTCGTATATAGCTAGAACGTCCCTCACAAATTGCAAATACTAATTTGTTAAGAATTAACCGAATTGAAGCTATAGCGTCATCGTTCGTTGGAATCGAAAGATCTGCGAGATCCGGGTCACAATTTGTATCAATTAAACAAATCGTTGGAATTCCCAAAATGATACATTCTCGGAGAGCTGTATATTCTTTTTGCTGATCAACGATTATTACAATATTAGGTAACCCCGTCATATAGTTAATCCCACCCAAACATGTTTGCAAGTGGGATAACTGTCTCTTCAACACGGCCGCATCTCTTTTCGGAAGACGGGTGAGCCCACCCGTCTTTTGTTCGATTTTCAGGTCTCTGAACTTATGAAGTCTCGTTTCTGTAGTGGCCCAGTTCGTTAAAATACCACCGAGCCATTTTTTATTAACATAATGACACCGAGCCCGTATTGCAGCTCGTGCTACTGAATCAGCTGCTTTATTTTTGGTACCAACAATTAAGAATTGTTTTCCCTGACTTGCTGCATCAAAAACCAAATCACAAGCTTCTGATAAAAAACGGGCAGTTTTAGTAAGATTTGTAATATGAATACCTTTACGTTTTTCAGAGATATAAGGCGCCATTCTCGGATTCCATTTTCTAGTACCATGACCAAAATGAACTCCGGATTCCATCATCTCTTTCAAATAAATGTTCCAATATCTTCGTGTCATTTCTCCTACGCCTTCTCTCTCTCTCTTCTTGTCTTATTAAAAAAAAAAGAGAGACGAGGTACCCTGAACAAAATTGTTCCGATGGAACCTTATTCTTTTACCGGAGATTTTCCGTTTCTACACGAGCTAAGCCATTAATATTCTTCTATTCGTTAGTATCTTTATTACATTACTACTATACTATATAATAGTAACAAACCCTGCGCATATGACCAAAAATAGTGAAAACTTAGGAATTATGAAATCCTATAAATAAAGGATTTTTCTGAGGGATCATGCAAATTCCTTGAAATGAAAGAGGAAGAATCAAAAAATTCTCTGTGGTAGAACAAAATATCTCTCACTTCCCCCCCAAATAAATTATTATTTTTTTTTTTCAAATAAATGGTATTATGTTGCCGCGAAAAACGCATTAATCCTTTGAATCCGGTACCAACGGGTATCATACTCCCTAGAACAACATTCTCTTTCAACCCTTTCAACCAATCGATACGACTCCTGAGAGCAGCTTTTGCTAAAACTCGAGCAGTTTCTTGAAAACTAGCTTCAGATATGAAACTTTGAGTATTAAGAGATGCTCTCGTTATTCCCAATAATATGGCTTGGTAATAAATCGCTTCTTCCAAAGCGCGTCCTGCTCGTTCCGCTCGCAACAATCCAATAAGTTCTCCAGGTAAAAAAACATTAGACATTCCATCTTCGGAAACCAACACCTTTGATGTTATTTGACGTACAATAATTTCTAGATGTCTATTATGGATCTGTACCCCCTGAGATCGATAAACCTTTTGGATCTTATTAACCAAAGAGATCCGACTTTGCACTATAGTTAACTCAGCACCAATCAAAAATGTCCAAGGAATTCCCAGAATTCGTGTTATACGCGTGTTCCAACCGTCAACTCTTCTTTCTAGGTTCATCGATATTGAATCAATTGAGCGCACTTCTAACACTTGTTCCACTTTTGGTAGGCCCTGGGTTATATCACCAGATCTTGATTTTTCATATATAAATGTAACTAATGTATCGCCTTCGCAAAGGATTTTTCCATAATGACCATGAAGAGTTGCTCCTGGAGTGGTCAAATAAGGATTAGCGGATCTTATTACTAGCGAGTCGACTTGAACAATTATAACTTGACCCGATTTTAGGTGTGGTCCGTTTTTGGCTATACATAGATTTTCAAAAATAAGCTGTCCCAAGCTAATTATTGTGGATCTTTCTTCATCATAATTATGATGAAGAAAATCCCAATTCAAGTTGAATGGGTTCAAAATGATGTTACTGCACGGATTGGGATTATAAACTTTCCCCTTTTCATCCATTAAATAATATTTACTTTGAATTACTTGAACAGTCCGTTTTAAATTGTCAAGCTCAAGTTTCAAATAGTTAGTTAATGAGATATGATTATGAGTTATACAATGGTAAAATAAATAAGAAGAAAAAGTCGAAATTTGAAGAGCTGTTCCTAAAGGGCCCAACGAATGCCTAAGTAAAAGGAGAGGATCTCTTTGAATTCTTTCTTTTATCACATTGTTATATTTTACATTGTTGAATGGACCCATTCGAAAACAATTAGGTGATGATAAAATTATCGAAGATTGGAATTCCTTGTTTCTATTCAATAACGTACTAGTAGTTCCTTGATTTTGTCTAAGTGATTGTTGGATTTTTGCCTTGAGATAAAATGGATTTTTATTGGTATTGGCCCACTCTGACGCATTTTCATAGATGAATCCAGAACTTGAAAAATCATTCCTTTTTCGGATATACAAACTATGAGATTTCACTAAGGAGATTCGTAAGAAATCTCGAATCAGACCTTTTGTACTTACTTCAACAAAATAGGGATGAGCCTCCTCACCAGAAGCACTTTTTTTTTCTTGGGCAAAATCCAGGACTAAACAAGTGCGAATTAATTGAATACTTGGGTCAGAAATTCCCAAAATGGGTTTGCCATACTCGTAAAGGATATAGTTAATAACTCGAAGTTGCGGGGTTTCTCTTTCCTGCAATAGATCTTGAGGGAAAAGTGTTGGTAAATTTATATCATCTGCTATTTCATATATAATTACGGGTCGAACCAAAATAAAATACTTTTTCTTGGTAGGTGTAATTCGTTGGACATAGATCCAATTTTTCAAACTTTTGGACTCCTTCGTCGAGTTTTTTTTCACCCTTCCTGGTGGTATCAAGATTCCACTGTGTCGGGATATCTTATCTGTTTCTCCAGGAAAATGGATATCTCCAGAAAATATTTTAAGTTCAATCTCTCTTTTTTTTTTCTCCACTCGAACCAATCCACTTACTTGGCTTCTTGTATTTAAAGCAATTTGTGTATCCACTCGAATGATACTATCGTTCCGTACCATTATGGAAGAGGATTCGGGTAAAAGATGGACTTCCTCGGGAATGAAAAAAAAAAGATCTATTTTCATTTTGTCTTTTAGCTTTAATTCTTTGACTCCTCGATATTCAATCAAATCCTCTTTTTTGAGGACTGAATACACTCCTATAGTCCCGTATTTAGTGATTCCTGAACTCTTTTTTCTGTATTGAAGATCATCGAAATAAGCTAAAATACTATTTCTACGAAAAATACCATTTATGGGTATTTCAATCGAGATATCGGCAGGGGATATTAGCTCTTTCTCACGTTCTTGAATCGATTGGAATGGAATGATGAATCTATTTCTTCGTCTCTTTGCCAAAAAAGAATAACTCTTGTGGAGAGTCGCGGGGTATATGAGATTATAATGACTTGTACATATAATTCGATTAAACTCTAAAGAATCGGAAATCTTACTTGTGTTTTTACCAGAAAGATATGAACTAAAGAATCCGCATCTAACTTGATCTTGATTAGTATTTACTGAAAAGTTCGAAAGAAATCTTCCTTCGCCAGACAGAGACTGAACTTGATCTTGATCTTGATGTATTGAAAAAGAGACTGCACTGGATCTGTACGAACCCCCTTTTAATATCCATAAATGGCTTGTTCTTGGTAAGAGATGGACATTACTATATGCAAATTCAGATGTATGGTACACATCAGTACTCCAGTGGATTTCTCCCTCGGAGTCGGAATAGATATGCTTTCGAACCCTCTCTTTAAAATTCAAAGTGTATGCTCCCGCGCGAATCTCAGCAATCACTTGTTCTGATTCTACGTATTGATCGTTTTGAACTAAAAGAAAACTTTTTTCTGGAATAGTGACATTATGAAGAATATCTTCACTTTCAATAGTTACATACAAGTCTATATAACATAGAAAAGCTGGATGCCCATGGCGTGTACGTGTGGGATGAACCAAATCCTCCTTAAATTTTATTTTCCCATTAGAGGGGGCTCGTACATGTTCTGCAGTACCCCCTGTGAATACTCCGCCGGTATGAAAAGTTCGTAATGTTAGTTGAGTACCCGGCTCTCCAATAGATTGACCCGCAATAATACCTACAGCTTCTCCTAATTCAACCAGGTCGCCGTGGGTAGGACTTCGGCCATAACACAATCGACAGATCCAAGATGCACTCCGACAAGTAAAGGGGGTTCGAATGTATATGGGTTGCGTTCGCAAAGTTATGAATCGATTAATAAGTCCAATCCCAATATCTTGATTTCGAACGGCGATGCAGCGTGAACCCATATATATATCGTCTGATAATACACGACCAATTAATGTTTGTATCAAAATTCGTTCTGACATTATTCTGTTTTGAGAACTCACAGAGATACCTCTGCCGGTACCACAATCTGTTCTACGTACAACAATGTGTTGAACTACTTCAACAAGTCTACGCGTAAGATACCCAGCAT